AAGCATTAAGTAAGAAGTGATGGGAACGATGGAAGCTGTGAATGCAAAAGATTTTAGTGAAAAAGGAATCTTAATGATTCACTGGTCGGGATGGCGAAATGAAACAGAGGTCAATTCATCTATTGTAAGAAGTCAGGAGACAAGCCGAAAATTGAAATAGAAGAATAAATATTCGCCCGCGAAAACTTTCTTTTTTTTTTTGAATTGATAAATTTGGACGATAAAAAGAAAAAAAAAATATGTTCTATTTATATTTCAAAATAACAATTAAAAATAACAATATGATTTCGAAAATAGAAACTAAAATATTTAATTGTCTATTTAAACAAGATCTATAAATTACTAATAGATTAGATTATATGAAGTCTCAAAAAATGACACGATTCTATTTAAATACATGTATATCTTACTATATATCTTAATATATCTTAATCTTACTATATATCTTAATTAGTTAATTTTTTAATATTTAATTTAATTAATTAAGATTCGAAATCTTTTTTGTTTTTTAATTCTTTTATTCGCGAGGAGCCGGATGAGAAGAAACTCTCACGTCCGGTTCTGCAGTAGAGATGGAATTCATAATCAACCATCAACTATAACCCTAAAAGAACCAGATTCCGTAAACAACATAGAGGAAGAATGAAGGGAATATCGTATCGAGGGAATCGTATTTGTTTCGGTAAATATGCTCTTCAGGCACTCGAACCCGCTTGGATCACATCTAGACAAATAGAAGCCGGTCGACGGGCAATGACACGAAATGCACGTCGTGGGGGAAAACTATGGGTACGTATATTTCCAGACAAACCAGTTACACTAAGGCCCGCAGAAACACGTATGGGTTCGGGGAAAGGATCCCCGGAATATTGGGTAGCTGTTGTTAAACCAGGTCGAATACTTTATGAAATGGGCGGAGTAAGAGAAAATAGAGCTAGAAGGGCTATTTCAATAGCAGCATCCAAAATGCCTATACGGACTCAATTGATTATTTCGGGATAAAGGCGAAAAGGGTAGAACTAACAGAAATGAGTCTTGGGTGTGAAAAAAAATTGCTTATTTCTTTATTTTTTTCTTTTTAGACAAAAAATATTTCTTTTTTTTATCCTTTACTTTACATTAAAAGAACAAATTACAAAATGATATGATTCAATCTCAGACCCATTTAAATGTAGCAGATAACAGCGGGGCTCGAGAACTGATGTGTATTCGAATCATAGGAGCTAGCAATCGTCGATATGCTCATATTGGTGACGTTATTGTTGCTGTGATCAAAGAAGCAGTACCAAATGTGCCCCTAGAAAAATCAGAAGTGGTCAGAGCTGTAATTGTGCGTACCTGTAAAGAATTCAAACGTGATAACGGTATGATAATCCGATATGATGACAATGCTGCAGTTGTTATTGATCAAAAAGGAAATCCAAAAGGAACGCGAGTTTTTGGCGCGATCGCCCGGGAATTAAGACAATTTAATTTTACTAAAATAGTTTCATTAGCTCCCGAAGTATTATAAAAGGGGATCGCGCTATTTTATAGTGGGATAGTTGAAAGAAATGGATTGAGAAATAGATTGGATCTCACGCATATACCTTTATTCATAAAATTCATAAAATATTCATAAAATATTCATAAAAAAAAAAAAGAAATAAGCATGTTGATTATATCAAATTTTGAGTCACCAACTATTTTAGTTCATCATGGGCAGGGACACTATTGCTGAGGTAATAACCTCTATACGAAATGCTGATATGGATAAAAAAAGAGTAGTTCGAATAAGAGCTACTAATATTACCGAAAATATTGTAAAAATACTTTTAAGAGAGGGTTTTCTCGAAAACGTGAGAAAACATCGAGAAAGCAACAAAGATTTTTTTGTTTTAACGCTACGACATAGAAGGAATAGGAAAAGGCCCTCTATAAATCTTTTAAATTTAAAACGGATCAGTCGACCTGGTCTACGAATCTATTCTAATTATCGACTAATTCCGCGCATTTTAGGCGGGATGGGAATTGTAATTATTTCTACTTCTCGAGGTATAATGACAGACCGAGAAGCTCGGCTAGAAAGAATCGGCGGAGAAATTTTGTGTTATATATGGTAATCTTTTTAATATACAAATTGGAGCCAAAATTTACAATTTTTAATTGTAAAATAAAAAAGAAAGGGGACAAGTTGTCTAATATTGTTCCTCCTTCATTAGTTGATACTTCAAGGGGACTTTACCTGGAATGAAAGAACAAAAATGGATTCATGAGGGTTTAATTACCGAATCGCTTGCCAATGGCATGTTCCGGGTTCGTTTAGATAATGAAGATCTGATTCTAGGTTATGTTTCAGGAAAGATCCGACGTAGTTTTATACGGATACTACCGGGAGATAGAGTCAAGGTTGAGGTAAATCGGTATGATTCAACCAAAGGGCGTATAATTTATCGACTCCGCAAGAAGGATTCGAAGGATTAAATGGTTTGCACACCCCGTTCGCGAGAATACGATTCGA